TAAACTTTATTAAGATAATTTTTTGTTCAAATCAATAATTTTTTTTTATAATATATTTCTTTAAATTATTAAAAAAAATATAAGAATAATTAATTTTTTTAAGAAAATTTTATTATTTAAGTATTTTTAAAATTAATAGGAGAGAATTAATTAATTTAATATAGTTTTTATTTTAAGATATAGTTTTTCTTTATAGTTTTAGAAAAATTTAATTTTACAAATTTTAAAAAATTTTATTAAAATTTTAAGAATTTTCTCGAAATTTTACGAAATTTTCCCAAAATTTCTCAAAATTTCCCCAAAAAACCCCAAAAAAACCCGGAACTATTTTTAGTAAAAAAGTGCAGTTTTGAAAACATATAAATTTTAGTCTTAATTTTGGGGTTTTCTATATAAATATTTAAAGATTCTATAATGAATAGATAATTATTATTATATAAATTATTTATTTATTAAATTAAATTTATAAATGGAAAAAGATCTATATATATATATAAATTTATTAATATCTATGATCTTAAATATTAATAATTATTTATTAATATATAGACTTCCTAACACTCTAATGATTTTAATATCAAACTACATTTATTAATGTATAAAGTTTTACAAAGATCCTTAAGTTTTTGTTGATTAGCAAAATTTTATTAGTGTATGTAATATATCTAATTGATTATTAATAAATAAATAATTTATATATAATAAAATAATTAATATTTAATAATATAAAATAATTTAAATAATTTATTTAATTAGTTTAATAAATTTATATATATATATATATACATATATTAATATATAAATATTTATATAAAAAAAAAAAAAAAAAAAATTAATATATATGTAGGTATATTATGAAATAATAAAAAAATTTATAAATTAAAACAATAAATTTATAATGTAATATAAAAATTAATATATATATTAATAATTTAAAATTTACTATATTATTGTTAAGTAATATTTTATATATATACAAATTTTTAATTCATTAAATAAATTTTAATTGTATAATTTTTTTATATTTATTATAAATAATTATATAAAGAAAGTTTAAAAAAATGATTTGGGCAGAAATTTATTTTTTTAAAAAAAAAATTAATATTCATATTATCATGAGTATTCTCTATAATTTTTTATTTTGTAGAAATTATTAAAGAAATTTATATTCTTTAATAATAAACATTATTAATTTCTATAAATTTTTAATTTTTTATAAAATTAATAATTGCGTGGGAGGGAACACGGCGATTTTTTGTAAATTTATTAATAAATAAATGTATTTTATTTGTTTTAAAGATTTAATCTATTTTAAATATTTAATTATATAAAGTTTAATTCTGGTTAAAAAATTTATTTAATTTTTTTTTTATATGTAAATTTTTGTGTGATTTTATTTGAATTTAAATAATTTAAGTAGAAGGTTTTATTTACAGTATTTAGTTTTAATAATTTAAGAAATTAAGAATTAGAAATAAATTTTAGTATTAACAAATTTTGTGCCAGCAGTTGCGGTTATACAAAAGATACAAATAAATTTTATTGGTTAATAATTATATGATTTATTTATTAAATTAAGATTGTATTTATTAGGTGAAATTTTTAAATATTAAATTAATTTAAATATAAGATTTTAATATTATGAAATTTATATTTAAACTAGGATTAGATACCCTATTATTTTAAATGTAAAATTAATTATCAAAGTAGTATTAGTTATGATCTTCAAATTTAAAGATTTTGGCGGTATTTTAGTCTATTTAGAGGAACTTGTTCTGTAATTGATAATCCACGATTAATTTTACTTGAATTTAATAATTTGTATACCGTCGTTATTAGAAAATTTTATAAGAATTTAAATTTTTAATATTTTTAATTAAAATATATATCAGATCAAGGTGCAGTTTATATTTAAGAAGAAATGAGTTACAATAAATTTATTTATACGGATTAGAATATTAATATATTTTATGAAGGTGGATTTAATAGTAATAAAATTAATTTAAATTTTATGATTTTAGCTCTAAAATATGTACATATCGCCCGTCGCTCTTACTTTAAGGTAAGATAAGTCGTAACATAGTAGATGTACTGGAAAGTGTATCTAGAATGACAAATTAGAGCTTGAATAGTAAAGCATTTTATTTACATTAAAAAGTTGTCGTGCAAATCGATTTAATTTGAAATTTAAAATTTATTATAATTTTTTTTTGTTTAAATTTTAATTAAAATAATATTAAGTATTTAAAGTTTAAGTATAGTTTATAGAAAAAATAATTTGAATTATAGTTGATTTGTATTGTAAAAGATAATTGAAATATAAATATAATTTATTTAAAAGTAAAATTTAGTTTTTGTACCTTGTGTATCAGGGTTTATTAAATAAATATTATTTATTATAATTTTCTCGAATTTAAGAGAGCTAATAAATTATTTTTTTTATTGTAAAAAAAATATTTATAATAATTTATTAGTAATGAAACGTTATTCGTTCTTAAATATATCTAGTTTATTTAGAAATGAATTTAATTCAGATATATAAATTTTATTATGTTAATTTTTTAATTTAATAATATATATATATTAATAATTAAAGGGATAAGCTTTTAATTAAAAATTTATAAATTAATATTAAAAAAATAAAAAATGTAAGTTTAGAAATATCTATCATTTATAATTTGTTATAATTAATTTAATTTAAGTTAATATTTTATATATAATTTTAAATTTTTTATAAATAAGTAATTTTTAATAATTTAAATTTAGTTATAATGATAAAATTAGTATATAAACATGTTTATATAATTTATTATAAAAGATTATATAAAGGAATTCGGCAAAAATTTTACTCGCCTGTTTAACAAAAACATGTCTTTTTGAAGTATATATAAAGTCTAACCTGCCCACTGAATAATTTTAAATGGCCGCAGTATTTTGACTGTGCAAAGGTAGCATAATCATTAGTTTCTTAATTAGGAGCTTGTATGAAAGGTTGGACGAGGTAAAATCTGTCTCTATATAAATTAAAATAGAATTTAATTTTTAAGTTAAAAAGCTTAAATTTTTTTAAAAGACGAGAAGACCCTATAGAACTTTATAGTTAGACTAATTAAATTAATTTTGATTATTTTAGATTTATTTAGTTTAATTATTTTATTGGGGTAATAGAAAGATTTAATTAATTCTTTTTTTGTATAACATTAATTTATGATTTTAATGATCCATTATTATTGATTATAAGATTAAGTTACCTTAGGGATAACAGCGTAATTTTTTTAGAGAGTTCATATCGATAAAAAAGTTTGCGACCTCGATGTTGGATTAAAGATTAATTTAGGTGTAGAAGTTTAAATATTTGGTCTGTTCGACCATTGAATCTTTACATGATCTGAGTTCAGATCGGCGTAAGCCAGGTCGGTTTCTATCTTTAAATAATTAAAATATTTTAGTACGAAAGGACCAAATATTTGATATATTAATATTTATTTTTTTGAATATTATTATTACTTTGGCAGATTAGTGCAATAAATTTAGAATTTATGTATGTAAATTTTTTACAGGTAATACTTGTTTTATAAAGATTTATTAATATGTTTAATTAGAATAATTTTGTTAATTATTTGTGTTTTAGTAGGAGTAGCATTTTTAACACTTTTAGAACGAAAAGTTCTTGGATATATTCAAATTCGTAAGGGTCCTAATAAAGTGGGTTTTATAGGGATCCCTCAACCTTTTTGTGATGCAATTAAATTATTTTCAAAGGAACAAACTTATCCATTGTTATCAAATTATTTAATATATTATTATTCTCCTATTATAAGATTTTTTTTGTCTTTATTAATATGAACTTTAATACCTTATAGATTAATTATGTTTTCATTTAATTTAGGAATATTATTTTTTTTATGTTGTACTAGATTAGGGGTTTATACAGTTATAATTGCAGGTTGGTCTTCTAATTCAAGATATTCATTATTAGGAGGATTACGAGCAGTTGCTCAGACTATTTCTTATGAAGTTAGATTGGCTTTAATTTTGATATCTTTTTTAGTTTTAATTGAAGGATTTAATTTATTGGATTTTTTTTTGTTTCAGCAATATAGATGATTGATTTTTATATCTTTACCTTTAGGACTAGTATGATTTGTATCAAGTTTAGCTGAAACTAATCGTACTCCTTTTGATTTTGCTGAGGGGGAATCTGAGTTAGTTTCAGGGTTTAATGTTGAATATAGAAGAGGAGGGTTTGCATTAATTTTTTTATCTGAATATTCAAGAATTTTATTTATAAGAATATTATTTTGTGTAATATTTTTAGGAAGAAATTTAATTTCTGTTATATTTTTTATGAAAATGGTTTTTTTATCATTTTGTTTTATTTGAGTTCGAGGGACTTTACCTCGTTATCGATATGATAAATTGATATATTTGGCTTGAAAAAGTTTTTTACCTTTATCTTTGAATTATTTATTTTTATTTTTAGGATTGAAGTTATTTTTATTTACTGTATTTATTTAGTGAATTATTTTTAGTAAAGTTAATAGAAAGTTTTTATTTCTTTTTTATGCTTTCAAAACATATACTTATACAAGTTCATTAACTAATAAATTAATTTATCTCATATTTTTATAATTATTGGATTAATTAAAAAATATAAAAAATATAAAATGGTAAGAATTTGTCCTATAAAAATAAATGGATCTTCAACAGGTCGTATTCCGATTCATGTTAATAGAATTACAATAATAAAAAATATTCAAAATAAGATTTGATTAAGTGGGTAAAATTTTATACTTTGAAATTTATTTAGATTATAAAATGGTAAAATTATTAAGATTAGGATTGAAAGAACTAAAGCAATTACTCCTCCTAATTTATTTGGGATTGATCGAAGAATTGCATATGCAAATAAAAAATATCATTCAGGTTGGATATGGACTGGAGTTACAAGAGGGTTTGCAGGAGTAAAATTATCAGGGTCTCCTAAATAGTAGGGATTAAGTAATGTTAAGATAGTTAATGTTATTATTAAAATAATAAAAGTTATTGAATCCTTAAAAGTGAAATATGGATGAAAAGGAATTTTATCAATATTACTATTAATTCCTAGAGGGTTATTTGATCCTGTTTGATGGAGGAATAGAAGATGAATTATAACTAGAGCTGAAACAATAAAAGGTAGTAAGAAATGAATTGTAAAAAATCGAGTTAATGTAGCATTATCAACTGCAAATCCTCCTCAAACTCATTGAACAAGTATTGTTCCTAGATAAGGAATTGCTGATAAAAGATTAGTAATTACTGTTGCTCCTCAAAAAGATATTTGTCCTCAAGGTAAAACATATCCTATAAATGCTGTTCCTATAACTATAAATAAAATAATTACTCCAATTATTCATGTTTGGGTGAATTTATATGATCCATAATATATACCTCGTCCGATATGTAAATAAATACAAATAAAAAAAAATGAAGCTCCATTAGCATGTAGTGTTCGTAGTAGTCATCCATAATTAACATCTCGACAGATATGATTTACTCTGTTAAATGCTATTTCAATATTAGCTGTATAATGTATAGCTAAAAATAGACCAGTAAGAATTTGAATAATTAAGCATAATCCTAATAATGAACCAAAATTTCATCATAATGAAATATTAGATGGGGAAGGAAGATCAATTAGTGCATTATTAACAATTTTAAATAAAGGATGATTAATTCGTAAAGGTTTATTCATTAGAATTTTTGTCGTAATGGTCCATAGTTAATATCAGTAATTTTTACAACTGCAATTAATGTTAAAAATAAGTAATTTACTAATAGTAATGTAATTAGATTATTTGGTTTGTTATAAATTATATTAAGTCTAAAAATATTTTCATTTTTTAAATTTACTATTTCATTAATTATTTCTATAATATTAGAATTTTTTATGAAAGGATTTATAATAATATAATTTACTAAATTGTAGAATAGTAATGTAATAAATAAAGTTATTATAAATCATAAAAATAATTTTGGAGAAAAATTAAATATTTCATTTGATGCTATTCTTGTTATATAGATAAATAAAATTAATATTCCTCCAATTATAATTAAAAATAAAATATAAGAGAATCAATATGATAATGAAAATAATCCTGTAATTAAAGAAATTAGAATTGTTTGAATCAATAAGATTAAACCTATAGATAATGGATGATTTATGAATAAAAATAGAATTGTTATTATTATTCTAATTAAAATTATTATATAATAAATACAGAGAATAGTTTAAGAAAAATATTAATTTTGGAGATTAATGATAAAAGTTAATTTTTTCTCTGAAGTTTTAAAAGATTAAATCTTATTTTTGATTTACAAGACCAATATTTTTTTTAAATTATTAAAACTTATTGTTTATTTATATAATTCTTTTTTATTTATTTTTATATTTTTTATTGGAGTAATAGTTTTTTCTTCTAAACGTAAGCATTTATTATTAATATTATTAAGTTTAGAATTTATTATTTTATCTTTATATAGAATTATATTTTTATATTTGTCTATATTTAGTTATGAATATTATTTTAGTATAATATTTTTAACTTTTTGTGTTTGTGAAAGTGTTTTAGGTTTATCTATTTTAGTTTCTTTAATTCGGACTCATGGAAATGATTTATTTTTTTCAATAAATTTATTATGTTAAAATTTTTATTTATAATGTTATTTATGATTCCTTTATGTTTTAAAAAAAATAGATTTTGATTAAATCAAACTATATATTTTCTTATAACATTTATATTTATAGTTATAGGAAGATTTAATTATTTATGAATAAATATTAGATATTTTTTAGGTACAGATTTATTATCTTTTGGTTTAATTTTATTAAGATTTTGAATTTGTTCTTTAATAATTATGGCTAGAGAATCAATTAATAAAAAAAATTTTTTTATAAATTTTTTTTTATTTATATTATTAATTTTATTAATTTTTTTATATTGTACTTTTAGTTCAATAAATTTATTTTTATTTTATTTTTTTTTTGAATCAAGTTTAATTCCTACATTAATTTTGATTATGGGATGAGGTTATCAACCTGAGCGTTTACAAGCGGGAATTTATTTATTATTTTATACTTTATTTGCTTCTTTACCAATAATAATTGGAATTTTTTATTATTATAATAATTATATAACATTAGATTTTTTTTTTTTTAATAATTTATATTATTTTAATATATATATATATATTTGTATAATTTTTGCTTTTTTAGTTAAGATACCTATATATATAGTTCATTTATGATTACCAAAAGCTCATGTTGAAGCTCCAGTTTCAGGTTCAATAATTTTAGCAGGAATTATATTAAAATTAGGAGGTTATGGTTTATTACGAGTTTTAAGAATATTTATTATTGTAGGAATATCTTTTTCTACTTTATTTGTTAGAATTAGTTTGGTTGGAGGGTTATTAGTAAGATTAATTTGTTTACGACAGACTGATTTAAAATTATTAATTGCTTATTCATCTGTGGCTCATATAGGGATAGTTTTAGCAGGAATTATAGTATTTAATTATTGAGGATTTTGTGGTTCATTTATAATGATAATTGCTCATGGGTTGTGTTCATCAGGTTTATTTTGTTTAGCTAATATTTCATATGAACGAATAAATAGACGAAGTATGTTTATAAATAAGGGTTTATTAAATTTAATACCTAGAATAACTTTATGATGATTTTTGTTAAGTTCTTGTAATATGGCTGCTCCTCCGTCAATAAATTTAATAGGAGAAATTAGATTATTAAATAGATTATTGTCTTGAAGTTGAGTTTCTATATTTATTTTAATATTATTATCTTTTTTTAGAGCGGTATATACTTTGTATTTATATTCTTATAGTCAACATGGAAAAATTTATTCAGGAAAGTTTTCTTGTTTTTCAGGGTATAATCGTGAGTATTTATTATTATTTTTGCATTGATTTCCTTTAAATTTATTAATTTTGAAAAGTAATTTTTTTATATTGTGGATTTATTTAAGTAGTTTATAAAAAATTTTGATTTGTGGTATCAAAGAAATAAGTTAGTTATCTTAAATCATTGAAATAATTTCAATTTGTTTAATTAGATTTATTTTTCTATTTTTATTTAGTTTAATTTTATTTTTTTTTAGTTTAAAATTTTTATTTTTAGATTATACTGTTTTTATTGAATGAGAGATTTTAAGATTAAATTCTAATTCAGTTGTTATAAGAATTTTATTAGATTGAATATCTTTAATGTTTATAAGATTTGTATTATTTATTTCTTGTATAGTAATTTTTTATAGAGATCAATATATAGAGGGTGATTTAAATATTAATCGATTTATTATGTTAGTATTAATATTTGTATTTTCTATAATATTATTAATTATTAGTCCTAATTTGATTTCAATTCTTTTAGGATGAGATGGTTTAGGTTTAGTTTCTTATTGTTTAGTAATTTATTATCAAAATATTAAATCTTATAATGCTGGAATAGTTACAGCTTTAATAAATCGAATTGGTGATGTAATGTTATTAATTGGTATTTCTTGAATATTAAATTATGGAAGATGAAATTATATTTTTTATTTAGATTTTATAAAAAATGATTATTATATACAAGTAATTGGTTTATTAGTAATAATTGCTGCTATAACTAAAAGAGCACAAATTCCTTTTTCTTCTTGGTTACCTGCTGCTATGGCAGCTCCTACTCCAGTTTCAGCTTTAGTTCATTCTTCAACATTAGTTACAGCTGGTGTATATTTATTGATTCGATTTAGTATTATTTTAAATGAAAACTTAAGTATATATTTATTATTAATTGGTACTTTAACTATATTTATGGCGGGGTTAGGGGCTAATTTTGAATTTGATTTAAAAAAAATTATTGCTTTATCTACCTTGAGACAGTTGGGTTTAATAATAAGAATTTTATCTATAGGAGAAAGAAAATTAGCTTTTTTTCATCTTTTAACTCATGCTTTATTTAAGGCTTTATTATTTATATGTGCTGGGGCTATTATTCATAATTTAAAGGATATACAAGATATTCGTTTTATAGGAAATTTAATAATTCATATGCCATTGACATGTATATGTATAAATATTTCTAATTTAGCATTATGTGGAATGCCTTTTTTAGCAGGATTTTATTCAAAGGATTTAATTTTAGAAATTGTTTGTATAGATTATATAAATATTTTTATTTTTATGTTATTTTTTATTTCTACAGGTTTAACAGTATGTTATTCTTTTCGTTTATGTTATTATTCAATTACGGGAGATTTTAATTTTTATTCTTTTCATTCTTTGAATGATGAAGGTTGAATTATATTAAAAAGTATAATAAGTATATTAGTGTTTGTAATTTTTATAGGTTCAATTTTAAGATGATTAATTTTTCCAACTCCTATTATAATTTGTTTACCTTTAAATTTAAAGTTATTGGCATTATTTGTTAGATTAATTGGAGGTTGATTAGGTTATGAAATAGCTAAATTTTCTTTAGGATGATTAAGAAATTCTTTAAAGTTTTATAATTATAGATATTTTTTTGGATTTATATGATTTATACCTAATATTTCAACTTTTTCTATGAACTATATTCCTTTAGTAATAAGTTTTAATTTATATAAAAATTTTGATAGAGGGTGAAATGAATATTTTGGTGGTCAAGGTATTTATAAAAATATAAAAAGTAATTCTATTTTATTTCAATTTTTTCAAAATAATAATATAAAGATTTATTTAATTTTAATTATTTTATGATTAATAATTTTAATTTTATTAATATTATTATACTTAAATAGCTCAAGTTTAGAGCATAATATTGAAGATATTAAGGTAATCTTAGATTTTTAAGTATTTATAAAAAATAAATTTTTATCTTTACAGTGAAAATGTAATATTTTATTTTAAACTATATAAATATAGAAATATAAACGGAATTAAACCGCTAAAGAAAAAAGTTAGCAGCTTTATCTTGAACATCATATTTCTTTAATTGGAAATTAAATTCAATGATATCATTAACAGTAATATGCCTCTATTTTGGCTTCAATTAATAAATAAGGATGATTCAATCATCAAATTTTTAGGTCGAAACTAAATGTAAATTTTACTTCTTATTTTAAGATAAGTTGAATAATCAACACCTTTTGAATGCAAATCAAATATTATAATTAACTATTATCCTAGTTTGCTCAATTTAATGCTCCTTGATTTCATTCGTGATAGAGACCAATTAGTAAAATTAATAAAAAAAAAAATCTAGTATAAATTCATGATATTAAATTTGATATTTTTATAATTATAATTATAGGTATAAGTAAAGCAATTTCTACATCAAAAATTAAAAAAATTACTGCAATTAAAAAAAATTGAAGACTAAAAGGAAGACGGGAGGAATTTTTTGGGTCAAATCCACATTCAAAAGGAGAATTTTTTTCTCGGTCTATGAAAGTTTTTTTTGAAAGAATATTAGCTAAAAATATTGTAATTATAGCAATAATTATAATTATAATTGATATTATTAAAATAATCTTAATTATTTATACTAAAAATAGTTAGACCATTTGATTGGAAGTCAAATATACTTTTTATACTATATAAATATTTATCTACCTCATCAATAAATTGAAATATATAAGAATAATCATACTACATCTACAAAATGTCAATATCATGCTGCTGCTTCAAATCCAAAATGGTGAATTGATGAAAAATGGTTATAATAATGTCGAATTAAACAAATTAATAAAAAGGTTGTTCCAATAATTACATGAAGTCCATGGAATCCAGTTGCTATAAAAAATGTTGATCCATATACAGAGTCAGCAATTGTGAAAGGAGATTCAATATACTCAAATCCTTGAAGAATAGTAAAATAAATTCCAAGAATTACAGTTAAAAATAATCTTTGTAAAGCTTGAGAATAATTATTTTCTATAAGTCTATGATGAGCTCATGTTACTGTTACCCCTGATGTCAATAAAATTAATGTATTAAGAAGAGGAATTTGTAAAGGATTAAAAGGTTGAATTCCTAATGGAGGTCAAGTATTACCTAATTCAATTGTTGGAGATAAACTTCTATGAAAAAATCCTCAAAAAAAGGAAATAAAGAAGAATACTTCTGATGTAATAAATAAAATTATTCCTCATCGTAATCCTATAGTTACAGTATATGTATGTAAACCTTGAAAAGTTCCTTCACGAGTAATGTCTCGTCATCATTGAATTATTGTTAATAAAGTAACTAATGTTCCAATTATTAAAAGATTTATATTATATTGATGAAATCATTTTACTAATCCTGAGACTATAATTATTGCTCCTAGTGCTCCCGTTAATGGTCAGGGGCTATAATCAACTAGATGAAAAGGGTGATTTGAATGTGTTGACATTAAATTACTTCTCTAGAGTATAATGTTCTTAAAATAGCAAATACATAAGATTGAATAATAGAAACTGCGAATTCTAAAGTTAATAATAAAAGTTGTACGATAATTAAAATTGATACTAAAGATGAATTTATTATTGGTCCTGTATTTCCTAACAATGTTAATAAAAGATGACCAGCAATTATATTAGCTGCAAGTCGAACTGCTAATGTTCCTGGACGAATAATATTTCTAATTGATTCAATACATACTATAAAAGGTATAAGTACTGGGGGTGTTCCTTGAGGGACTAAGTGGGCAAATATATGTAAAGTATTATTAATTCATCCAAAAATTATAAATCTAAGTCATAAAGGGAGTGCTAATGATAAAGTTATAGATATATGACTTGAACTTGTATAAATATAAGGAAATAAACCTATAAAATTATTAAAAAGAATTAATGAAAATAAAGAAATAAAAATAAATGTTCTTCCTTTTTGATTATAAGGTCCTAGGAGAGTTTTAAATTCTTTATGTAAAGTATTAGTAATATTAATTCATAAAATATTAAATCGTGAAGGGATAAATCAAAATGTTATAGGGATTAAAATTAATCCTATTAATGTTCTTAATCAGTTTAGTGATAAATTAAARATATTTGTAGATGGATCAAATGAAGAAAATAAATTTGTTATCATTTTCAATTTAAAATTTTTGTTATAAAATTTTCAATTTTATTATTATTATTATTTTTAATTAAATATAAATAATAATTTAAAAAATTAAATATAATAAAAATTACTGTGAATATAATATATAAACTTAATCAATTTATTGGGGCTATTTGTGGGATTAAAGAATATTAATTTATTAATAATTTCAGTTTGACATTCTAATGTTATAGTTTAACTAATTCTTTTCATTAGAAGTAATCRTTAATTTACTATTATTTGGTTTAAGAGACCATAACTTACTTTCAGTCATCTAATGAATTATTTAATGTTGTAATTCATTTAATAAAATAATTTATTGGAACTCTTTCAAGGACAATAGGTATAAATCTATGGTTAGCTCCGCAAATTTCAGAACATTGACCATAAAATAAGCCTGAACGATTTATAAAGAATCTAGATTGATTTAAACGACCAGGAGTAGCATCTATTTTTACTCCTAAAGATGGTACTGTTCATGAATGAATTACATCTGTTGCAGTAATTAATACTCGAATTTGGGTATTAAAAGGAAGAACAACACGATTATCTACATCAAGAAGTCGAAAATTATTATTTTCTAACTCATTAGTTGGAATTATATATGAATCAAATTCAAGTTTTATAAAGTCAGAGTATTCATATCTTCAGTATCATTGATGTCCAATTGACTTTAATGTAATTGATGGATTATTAATTTCATCAAGTAGGTATAATAGTCGTAAAGATGGAAGAGCAATAAAAAATAAAGTAATAGCGGGTAAAATTGTTCAAATTACTTCAATAGTTTGTCCTTCTAATAAAAAACGATTAATATATTTATTAAAAAATAAAGAAATTATAATATAGCTGACTAATATTGTAATTATAGTAAGGATTATTAGTGTATGATCATGAAAAATAATTAATTGTTCAGTTATGGGAGAGGCTCTATCTTGCAAGTTCAAATTAGATCATGTTGCCATTTTTCTAATAAAAGTAATTACTTTATATATGAAGCTTAAATTCATTGCACTATTCTGCCATATTAGAAATTAGATAGCATAGGTAGTTCAGAATATGAATGTTCAGCCGGAGGATAATTTTGGAATCATTCAATTGAAGTTGATATTTGATTAGAAAAAATTACTTGACGTTGAACAATAAATCTTTCTCAAATGATATAAATAAATATTAATACTCCAATAAAAGAAATTGTGGATCCAATAGTTGATACAATATTTCATGAAGTATAAGCATCAGGATAATCTGAATATCGTCGAGGTATACCTCTTAATCCCAAGAAATGTTGAGGGAAAAATGTTAAATTTACTCCGATAAATATAATAATAAATTGAATTTTTAATAAATTAACATTTAATCTTAATCCTGTGAATAATGGGAATCATTGGATAAATCCGGCTATAATAGCAAATACTGCTCCTATAGAGAGTACATAGTGAAAATGAGCTACAACATAATATGTATCATGTAAAATAATATCAATTGAGGAGTTTGCTAATACAACACCTGTTAATCCTCCAACTGTGAAAAGAAATACAAATCCAAGGGCTCATAATAATGAAGGTCTGTATGTAAGTTGAGCTCCGTGTAATGTTGCAAGTCAAGAAAAAATTTTAATTCCAGTTGGAACTGCAATAATTATAGTTGCTGAAGTGAAGTAAGCTCGAGTATCAACATCTATTCCTACTGTAAATATATGATGGGCTCATACAACAAATCCTAATAAACCAATAGCTAATATAGCATAAATTATTCCAAGAGTTCCAAATGTTTCCTTTTTTCCACTTTCTTGACTAATAATATGAGAAATTATTCCAAATCCTGGAAGAATTAAAATATAAACTTCGGGGTGACCAAAAAATCAAAATAAATGTTGGTATAAAATTGGATCTCCACCTCCCGCTGGGTCAAAAAATGAGGTATTTAAATTTCGGTCAGTTAAAAGTATTGTAATTGCTCCTGCTAAAACAGGAAGGGATAATAGTAAAAGTAAAGCTGTAATTCCTACTGATCAAACAAATAAAGGTATTCGTTCAGGAGTTATCCCTACAGATCGTATATTAATAATTGTAGTAATAAAATTTACTGCTCCTAAAATTGATGAAACTCCAGCTAGATGTAAGCTAAAAATTGCTAAATCTACTGATGCTCCTCTATGGGCAATTCCTGAAGAAAGGGGAGGGTAAACAGTTCATCCTGTCCCAGCTCCACTTTCTACTAAACTACTAGTTAATAGGAGAGTTAAAGAAGGAGGTAATAATCAAAAACTTATATTATTTATTCGAGGAAAAGCCATATCAGGAGCTCCTAATATTAGTGGGACAAGTCAATTTCCAAATCCTCCAATTATAATAGGTATTACTATAAAAAAAATCATAATAAAAGCGTGAGCAGTTACAATAACATTATAAATTTGGTCATCACCAATTAATGCTCCTGGATTTCCTAATTCAGCTCGAATAAGTATACTTAATGAAGTTCCTACTATCCCTGCTCATGCACCGAAAATAAAATATAAAGTTCCAATGTCCTTATGGTTTGTTGAAAATAATCATTGTCGCGGTAAAATGGCTGAGATTAAAGGTAATAAACTGTAAATTTATTTAGGAAATTTTTATTTCTTTTACCAGGTCTTATAGTTTAATAAAAATATTAAATTGCAAATTTAATGATAGATTAATAATTCTTATGACTTAAAATTTAAATACAATTTATTAGGCCTAAGGCTTAAAGCATGTATTTTCTTTATTTACAGCTTTGAAGGCTATTAGTTTGGGGGTTAACTTAAATCCTTAAAAGAAATTAAAAAGGATTGTACATATTAATATTCCATTAATTGAAATAAATGATAGAATTATTATAGTTAAATTGATTTTATTTTTTATATTTTCTATAATATTAAAATTTAATTCATTATGACTAATAATTAAGCTTGTATAAGAAATTCGTAAGTAAAAAAATAATGTAATTAAAGTTATTATAATCATAAATGTTAATAAATATATGAAATTATTTCTTAAGAATTGAATAATTATTCATTTAGGTAAGAATCCTAGAAAGGGGGGCAGCCCTCCTAAGGAAAGAAAATTTAATATTAATCTAAATTTAATTAATAAATTTTTATTTAAAAAAATATATATTTGTTTTAAATAAAAAATTTTAAATGTATTAAATATGAAAATTAATGTTAATGAGATAAATGAATAGATAGAAAAATATAGAATTCAAATTATTTCATTGAATAAAAATGTTCTAATTATTCATCCTAAATGATTAATTGAAGAATATGCTATAATTTTCCGTAATCTGGTTTGATTTAAACCTCCAATTCTTCCAATTATTGTTGATATTATAATAATAAAAATGATATAATTAGAATTATTAATAGTATAAGAAATTAGTATTAAAGGTGCAATTTTTTGTCATGTTAATAAAATGAAACAATTTAATCAATTTATACCTTCAATAATTTCAGGGAATCAAAAATGGAAGGGGGCAGCTCCTATTTTTAAGAAAAGTGATGAATTAATCATTATAATTAAAAATTTATTAATATGAATAATTTCACTGATTAAATTTTTTGTTATTAAAATTATTAAAATTGAGAATAAGAAAATTGTGGATGCAAAAGCTTGAATTAGGAAATATTTAATAGAAGATTCGGATGAATAGGGGTTGTTTTTAGATTTCAATATAGGAATGAATGATAGAAGATTAATTTCTAAACCTATTCAGGTTCCTAATCAGGTTGAAGAAGAAATTGAAATTATTGTTCCTATAAATAATGTTAGGATAAAAATTAATTTATAAGTATTTATTATTAAAAAGAAAAGGATTAAAACCTTTATAGTTAGGGTATGAACCTAAAAGCTTTATTAGCTTATCTTTTTATATTTTAGTATATGATGTATAAAAGTTTTTGATACTTTAGGAAATAGTTTAATTCTATTAAATATAAAATTAATGAAGGTAAAATTTTACATGATTTATTCTATCAAAATAATCCTTTTTTTCAGGCACTTCATT